TGATTTGAGAAAAGAAATCTTAGTAATTTTTTTTAAGCCCTTTCCTTTCAATAATCAATAAATAGAAAAATAGATCTTATCTAATAAATCTTAGAAAAAATGTCAGATATTATAACGTTTCCTATAAATATTTTTTAGAAAAATGGAAAAGAATCAAAAAATTTGATAATGAAACCCGTTAATGATTTGGAATAAACTAACAAAAAAGCAAGTTCTTATTGCATTAGTACAACCTTTTACCTTTGTTAATCCTATGAATCATATTGATTCATATCATAATCAAGTACTCTTTTTAATGTTTTAATGTAATTTTTTATCCTTACTTTATGAATCTAAAGTGATCTAATACTAATTAATAAATTTCATTTTTGGTATTTAAAAAAAAATCCTAGTTAATAACTAAATATTCGCTTTATGAGCAAGTTGGTCATATCAGTTGCCCAACTGTAACTTTCTTTATTTGAATATTTGAAGGATTTTGGAAAGACTCAGAATAAGTAAGAATATATAAAATTCGAAAATTCTATTTAAGTTAGTACATCTCTTGATTTTTTTTTATTGACTCCTTTTGAAATTGAAAGGGGGTAGGATCTCGTAAATCGGAAATAATTAATTAAGAAAAAAACTTTTTTATGGAACAGACATATCAATATGCGTGGATAATACCTTTTCTTCCACTTCCAGTTCCTATGTTAATAGGAGTGGGGCTTATTCTTTTTCCATCGGCAACAAAAAGCCTTCGCCGTATGTGGGCTTTTCAAAGTGTTTTATTGTTAAGTATAGTCATTACTTTTTCGATCAATCTGTCTATTCAACAAATTTATGGCAGTTCTATCTATCAATATGTATGGTCTTGGACCATCAATAATGATTTTTCTTTAGAATTCGGTTACTTGATCGACCCACTTACTTCTATTATGTCAATATTAATCACTACTATTGGAATTATGGTTCTTGTTTATAGTGATAATTATATGTCTTATGATCAAGGATATTTAAGATTTTTCGCTTATATGAGTTTTTTCAGTACTTCTATGTTAGGATTAGTTACTAGTTCTAATTTGATACAAATTTATATTTTTTGGGAATTGGTCGGAATGTGTTCGTATCTATTAATAGGGTTTTGGTTCACACGGCCTGTTGCGGCAAATGCTTGCCAAAAGGCATTTGTAACTAATCGTGTTGGGGATTTTGGTTTATTATTGGGAATTTTAGGTTTTTATTGGATAACAGGGAGTTTCGAATTTCGAGATTTATTCAAAATATTCAATAACTTGATTTCTAATAATAATAATGAAGTCAATTTTTTATTTGTTACTTTGTGTGCCGGTCTTTTATTTGCCGGTGCGGTTGCTAAATCGGCACAATTTCCCCTTCATGTATGGTTGCCGGATGCCATGGAGGGGCCTACTCCTATTTCGGCTCTTATACATGCTGCTACTATGGTAGCCGCGGGCATTTTTCTTGTAGCTCGGCTTATTCCTCTTTTCATAGTCATCCCTCACATAATGAATTTCATCTCTTTGGTAGGAATAATAACAATATTATTCGGAGCTACTTTTGCCCTAGCTCAAAAAGACATTAAGAGAGGTTTAGCCTATTCCACAATGTCTCAATTAGGTTATATGATGTTAGCTCTGGGTATGGGGTCTTATCGAAGTGCTTTATTTCATTTGATTACTCATGCTTATTCGAAAGCATTGTTGTTTTTAGGATCCGGATCCGTTATTCATTCAATGGAAACTCTTGTTGGATATTCTCCAAATAAAAGTCAGAATATGGTTTTTATGGGAGGTTTAACAAAGCATGTTCCAATTACCAAAAAAGCCTTTTTAGTAGGTACACTTTCTCTTTGTGGTATTCCGCCTCTTGCTTGTTTTTGGTCCAAAGATGAAATTCTTAATGATACTTGGTTGTATTCACCAATTTTCGCAATAATACCTTGGTTTACAGCGGGATTAACCGCATTTTATATGTTTCGAATTTATTTACTTACTTTTGAAGGACATTTAAATGTTCATTTTCAAAATTACAGTGGTAAAAAAACTACCCCTCTCTATTCAATATCTCTATGGGGTAAAGAAAGGCCAAAAAGAATTACTAAAAATTTTCGTTTATTAGCGTTATTAACAATGAATAATCATGAGATTGCTTCTTTTTTTTCAAAAAAAACGTATCGAATTGATCAAAATGCAAGAAACAGCACACAACCTTTTCTTACTATTACCCATTTTGAAAATAACAAGGTTTTTTCGTATCCTTATGAATCAGATAATACTATGTTATTTCCTATACTTGTATTGGTTTTATTTACGTTGTTCGTTGGATTCATAGGAATTCCTTTCAATCAAGAAGGGGTGTATTTGGACATATTATCAAAATGGTTAACTCCGCCTATAAACCTTTTACATCAAAATTTGACTAATTCAACAGCAACAGATTGGTATGAATCTTTTGAAAATGCTCTTTTTTCGGTTAGTATAGCCCTTTTTGGAATATT